CGTAGACTTGTTGAAGTAGTTCAACACATTGTTGTACGTAGAACAGATTGTGGTACCGGCAGAGGTATCTCTGTGAGTTCTCAAAACAGAATAATGTCAGAACGAATTTTGATACAAACATTAATTGGTCGTGTATTATCAGACGATATATATATGGGTTCACGCTGCATCGCCGTTCGAAATCAAGATATTGGGATTGGACTTATTAATCGATTCATAACTTTGCGAACGCAACCCATATACATTCGAACCCCCTTTACTTGTCGGAGTGCATCTTGGATCTGTCGATTGTGTTATGGCCGAAGTCCTACCCACGGCGACCTGGTTGAATTAGGAGAAGCTGTAGGTATTATTGCGGGTCAATCTATTGGAGAGCCGGGTACTCAACTAACATTACGAACTTTTCATACCGGCGGAGTATTCACAGGGGGTACTGCAGAACATGTACGAGCCCCCTCTAATGGGAAAATAAAATTTAAGGAGGATTTGGTTCATCCCACACGTACACGCCATGGGCATCCAGCTTTTCTATGTTATATAGACTTGTATGTAACTATTGAAAGTGAAGATATTCTTCATAATGTCACTATTCCAGAAAAAAGTTTTCTTTTAGTTCAAAACGATCAATACGTAGAATCAGAACAAGTGATTGCTGAGATTCGCGCGGGAGCATACACTTTGAATTTTAAAGAGAGGGTTCGAAAGCATATCTATTCCGACTCCGAGGGAGAAATCCACTGGAGTACTGATGTGTACCATACATCTGAATTTGCATATAGTAATGTCCATCTCTTACCAAGAACAAGCCATTTATGGATATTAAAAGGGGGTTCGTACAGATCCAGTGCAGTCTCTTTTTCAATACATCAAGATCAAGATCAAGTTCAGTCTCTGTCTGGCGAAGGAAGATTTCTTTCGAACTTTTCAGTAAATACTAATCAAGATCAAGTTAGATGCGGATTCTTTAGTTCATATCTTTCTGGTAAAAACACAAGTAAGATTTCCGATTCTTTAGAGTTTAATCGAATTATATGTACAAGTCATTATAATCTCATATACCCCGCGACTCTCCACAAGAGTTATTCTTTTTTGGCAAAGAGACGAAGAAATAGATTCATCATTCCATTCCAATCGATTCAAGAACGTGAGAAAGAGCTAATATCCCCTGCCGATATCTCGATTGAAATACCCATAAATGGTATTTTTCGTAGAAATAGTATTTTAGCTTATTTCGATGATCTTCAATACAGAAAAAAGAGTTCAGGAATCACTAAATACGGGACTATAGGAGTGTATTCAGTCCTCAAAAAAGAGGATTTGATTGAATATCGAGGAGTCAAAGAATTAAAGCTAAAAGACAAAATGAAAATAGATCTTTTTTTTTTCATTCCCGAGGAAGTCCATCTTTTACCCGAATCCTCTTCCATAATGGTACGGAACGATAGTATCATTCGAGTGGATACACAAATTGCTTTAAATACAAGAAGCCAAGTAAGTGGATTGGTTCGAGTGGAGAAAAAAAAAAGAGAGATTGAACTTAAAATATTTTCTGGAGATATCCATTTTCCTGGAGAAACAGATAAGATATCCCGACACAGTGGAATCTTGATACCACCAGGAAGGGTGAAAAAAAACTCGACGAAGGAGTCCAAAAGTTTGAAAAATTGGATCTATGTCCAACGAATTACACCTACCAAGAAAAAGTATTTTATTTTGGTTCGACCCGTAATTATATATGAAATAGCAGATGATATAAATTTACCAACACTTTTCCCTCAAGATCTATTGCAGGAAAGAGAAACCCCGCAACTTCGAGTTATTAACTATATCCTTTACGAGTATGGCAAACCCATTTTGGGAATTTCTGACCCAAGTATTCAATTAATTCGCACTTGTTTAGTCCTGGATTTTGCCCAAGAAAAAAAAAGTGCTTCTGGTGAGGAGGCTCATCCCTATTTTGTTGAAGTAAGTACAAAAGGTCTGATTCGAGATTTCTTACGAATCTCCTTAGTGAAATCTCATAGTTTGTATATCCGAAAAAGGAATGATTTTTCAAGTTCTGGATTCATCTATGAAAATGCGTCAGAGTGGGCCAATACCAATAAAAATCCATTTTATCTCAAGGCAAAAATCCAACAATCACTTAGACAAAATCAAGGAACTACTAGTACGTTATTGAATAGAAACAAGGAATTCCAATCTTCGATAATTTTATCATCACCTAATTGTTTTCGAATGGGTCCATTCAACAATGTAAAATATAACAATGTGATAAAAGAAAGAATTCAAAGAGATCCTCTCCTTTTACTTAGGCATTCGTTGGGCCCTTTAGGAACAGCTCTTCAAATTTCGACTTTTTCTTCTTATTTATTTTACCATTGTATAACTCATAATCATATCTCATTAACTAACTATTTGAAACTTGAGCTTGACAATTTAAAACGGACTGTTCAAGTAATTCAAAGTAAATATTATTTAATGGATGAAAAGGGGAAAGTTTATAATCCCAATCCGTGCAGTAACATCATTTTGAACCCATTCAACTTGAATTGGGATTTTCTTCATCATAATTATGATGAAGAAAGATCCACAATAATTAGCTTGGGACAGCTTATTTTTGAAAATCTATGTATAGCCAAAAACGGACCACACCTAAAATCGGGTCAAGTTATAATTGTTCAAGTCGACTCGCTAGTAATAAGATCCGCTAATCCTTATTTGACCACTCCAGGAGCAACTCTTCATGGTCATTATGGAAAAATCCTTTGCGAAGGCGATACATTAGTTACATTTATATATGAAAAATCAAGATCTGGTGATATAACCCAGGGCCTACCAAAAGTGGAACAAGTGTTAGAAGTGCGCTCAATTGATTCAATATCGATGAACCTAGAAAGAAGAGTTGACGGTTGGAACACGCGTATAACACGAATTCTGGGAATTCCTTGGACATTTTTGATTGGTGCTGAGTTAACTATAGTGCAAAGTCGGATCTCTTTGGTTAATAAGATCCAAAAGGTTTATCGATCTCAGGGGGTACAGATCCATAATAGACATCTAGAAATTATTGTACGTCAAATAACATCAAAGGTGTTGGTTTCCGAAGATGGAATGTCTAATGTTTTTTTACCTGGAGAACTTATTGGATTGTTGCGAGCGGAACGAGCAGGACGCGCTTTGGAAGAAGCGATTTATTACCAAGCCATATTATTGGGAATAACGAGAGCATCTCTTAATACTCAAAGTTTCATATCTGAAGCTAGTTTTCAAGAAACTGCTCGAGTTTTAGCAAAAGCTGCTCTCAGGAGTCGTATCGATTGGTTGAAAGGGTTGAAAGAGAATGTTGTTCTAGGGAGTATGATACCCGTTGGTACCGGATTCAAAGGATTAATGCGTTTTTCGCGGCAACATAATACCATTTATTTGAAAAAAAAAAATAATAATTTATTTGGGGGGGAAGTGAGAGATATTTTGTTCTACCACAGAGAATTTTTTGATTCTTCCTCTTTCATTTCAAGGAATTTGCATGATCCCTCAGAAAAATCCTTTATTTATAGGATTTCATAATTCCTAAGTTTTCACTATTTTTGGTCATATGCGCAGGGTTTGTTACTATTATATAGTATAGTAGTAATGTAATAAAGATACTAACGAATAGAAGAATATTAATGGCTTAGCTCGTGTAGAAACGGAAAATCTCCGGTAAAAGAATAAGGTTCCATCGGAACAATTTTGTTCAGGGTACCTCGTCTCTCTTTTTTTTTTTTATAAGACAAGAAGAGAGAGAGAGAAGGCGTAGGAGAAATGACACGAAGATATTGGAACATTTATTTGAAAGAGATGATGGAATCCGGAGTTCATTTTGGTCATGGTACTAGAAAATGGAATCCGAGAATGGCGCCTTATATCTCTGAAAAACGTAAAGGTATTCATATTACAAATCTTACTAAAACTGCCCGTTTTTTATCAGAAGCTTGTGATTTGGTTTTTGATGCAGCAAGTCAGGGAAAACAATTCTTAATTGTTGGTACCAAAAATAAAGCAGCTGATTCAGTAGCACGAGCTGCAATACGGGCTCGGTGTCATTATGTTAATAAAAAATGGCTCGGTGGTATTTTAACGAACTGGGCCACTACAGAAACGAGACTTCATAAGTTCAGAGACCTGAAAATCGAACAAAAGACGGGTGGGCTCACCCGTCTTCCGAAAAGAGATGCGGCCGTGTTGAAGAGACAGTTATCCCACTTGCAAACATGTTTGGGTGGGATTAACTATATGACGGGGTTACCTAATATTGTAATAATCGTTGATCAGCAAAAAGAATATACAGCTCTCCGAGAATGTATCATTTTGGGAATTCCAACGATTTGTTTAATTGATACAAATTGTGACCCGGATCTCGCAGATCTTTCGATTCCAACGAACGATGACGCTATAGCTTCAATTCGGTTAATTCTTAACAAATTAGTATTTGCAATTTGTGAGGGACGTTCTAGCTATATACGAAATCCTTGATTAATATTAATAATAATAAGATAAATAATTTCTTTTTTGAATTCCCGAGATTTATGTAATCGCTTTCTATTCCTGAATCGTATAACATAAAAATCACATAAAACATATGATAAAAATCGTTGTGGATTTTATGTGATTAGTTGTTATCCAAACAAAAAATACAATTCAAGTGGGCAACTTGAAAAAGAGATGGTTAAATCAAAATAATTCCTTTTCAAATTTGATTTGTTTCAGAGGGCTATATGAATATTCTATTATGTTCCATCAGCACGCTAAAAGGATTCTACGATCTATCTGGTGTGGAAGTGGGCCAACATTTCTATTGGGAAATAGGAAGTTTCAAAGTCCATGGCCAAGTACTTATTACGTCTTGGGTTGTAATTGCTATCTTATTAGGTTCAGCTATTATAGCTGTTCGAAATCCACAAACCATTCCCACTGGGAGTCAAAATTTCTTCGAGTATGTCCTTGAATTTATTCGAGACGTGAGCAAAACTCAGATTGGAGAAGAATATGGTTCGTGGGTTCCCTTTATTGGAACTATGTTTCTCTTTATTTTTGTTTCTAATTGGGCGGGGGCGCTTTTACCCTGGAAAATCATAGAGTTGCCTCAGGGGGAGTTAGCCGCACCTACAAATGATATAAATACTACCGTTGCTTTAGCTTTGCTTACGTCAGTAGCATATTTCTATGCCGGTCTTACTAAAAAAGGATTAGGTTATTTTAGTAAATACATTCAACCAACTCCAATCCTTTTGCCCATTAATATTTTAGAAGATTTCACAAAACCTTTATCACTTAGTTTTCGACTTTTTGGAAATATACTAGCGGATGAATTGGTAGTTGTTGTTCTTGTTTCTTTAGTACCTTTAGTAGTTCCTATACCTGTCATGTTCCTTGGATTATTTACAAGCGGTATTCAAGCTCTTATTTTTGCAACTTTAGCTGCGGCTTATATAGGCGAATCCATGGAGGGTCATCATTGACTTTTTTTTTAATGAATAAAAAACAAGATAATAGAAAGAAAAATGAAATATTAAATAAATTCAATAATAACTAAAAAAAATTATTGAATTTTAATAATAATAAATAATAAAATTTTAATAATAATAATAAATATTCATAACATAAATAAACGAAAAATCAATTTCAAATGAATTCAATTTTTCAATTTTAAGATGGTTTGAAAAACAATTTCTTTGGTTTACGCTATGAAAGAAACACATGTATATGTGAGATTATAATTAGTTCTATCTGAGCTTAGTTCTATACTAAAATTACTCCATTTAATGTTAATGTGAATTTAGAATAAGTATTCAAATCGAATTCTTTTTTCGTCTATAATATGGGAATTGAATGAAGAAAGAGACTAAATCAACAAAAATCGCATGAAGAATTAAAAAAAGGGTTCATAACTAATAAAGATATGGAAAAACAAAAGTCGTATGAATTTACAAAAAAGAGGAATTTAGGAATTACAAAATAGATATCGAAGTAGTTCTAATGATTCAATCTTCAATACTATCTATATTTTAATTCGGATCTCTTAGTTCCTTCGACTTAATAAATATTTTCGATGCAATAATTAAGTCCTAATTTTTTAGTTTATTGGATCATTAAGTATCATTAACCCTTTTTTTTTGTATGAGGAATTTATTATGGATCCACTTATTTCTGCTGCTTCTGTTATTGCTGCTGGGTTGGCCGTTGGTCTTGCTTCTATTGGACCTGGGGTTGGCCAAGGGACTGCTGCAGGTCAAGCTGTAGAAGGTATTGCGAGACAGCCCGAGGCAGAGGGAAAAATACGAGGGACTTTATTACTTAGTCTGGCTTTTATGGAAGCTTTAACCATTTATGGATTAGTTGTAGCATTAGCGCTTTTATTTGCGAATCCTTTTGTTTAATCTTTCATCTGAATACTAAATACTCCAAAAAAATGTGTTTTTTCTTACTGTTCTGGGCTTGATATTTGCTTGTGCGAATTGAAATTTATATAAAGAGTTAATTCCTACAATTACTTTTATTCGTTGGGACAATAACCATGGGAAGGAATAATTTGAGGATGAGGAATTATTATACTTATTCACTTTTTTCCTTCCCCCCTGATTTATTACTCCCCGTCTTAATCCAATAGAATTTTTGGGGGGAGAAGATAAAAAAAAATTGAAAAATAGAGAATTAGTCTATCTTTAGAAAATTAGTCTATCTTATCTATAAGAGGAGATCCTATGAAAAATGTAACCGATTCTTTTCTTTCCGCGGGTCACTGGCCATCTGCTGGTAGTTTCGGGTTTAATACCGATATTTTAGCAACAAATCCAATAAATCTAAGCGTAGTGCTTGGTGTATTGATTTTTTTTGGAAAGGGAGTGTGTGCGAGTTGTTTATTTCAAGAATAGGCTGGATCCAACCAGCTGCACTTTTTTCGTTAGACCCGGGGAAAGGGCACATGATCCCGCGAATTACTTTTGAATAAATTAATAAATCGTCTTTAAGAACCATAGCATTTCGTGATTGATTGGTAAATATACTTTGATTCTCTATTAACCAATAGTATGGGACCATGAATATGGTTAAAGTTAAATCGTTTGAAGTCCAGACGCAGCATGGTACTCTTTCTACTACTAGGTTAATAGTTAATAAAAAAAGTTTCGTTTCAAAAAAAAAGGGGGGGGGGGTGGAAGTTGTTTTCGATATAGAACACTCATGTCGAGAAAAAAACTTGAATTCCCTACTATATACTATAAATACTATAACTAGAAAAATAGAAATCAAAGGCTATTTCACCCCTTTTGTTACAATGCTCTATTGATGACCTATGTATAAAGTAAGAAAAATTCTTTGGATAAAAAAAAAAGAAACAATTTTGCTGACAATTACTTTCTTGGTCAGAAGAGTCCTCCTAATATTTTCTTTTTGGATTAGTGATTAGTAATAAGTTTTGCTATCTTTTTTATTATTCTTTTTTTTTTTCAATAGGACTAG